TGGATATTTGTTGTTTGTTTGATTGTTTGTTTGATTGTTTGTTTGATTGTTTGTTTGATTGTTTGTTTGATTGTTTGTTTGATTGTTTGTTCGAAAAAAAAGTTTATGTTTTTTTAATAGAACTTCACTGTCGTTGATATGTAACAAACACAATGATAAAATGTGTGATGAAAAAACGGTTCATTTTTCAGTTAGAATCCTCTAGTGTTGTTTAGAAAATTAGAGGAAATGAAAAATGATGATTTATGTCCAGCAAGCATTCATTGAATAGCAGACCTGGTAAGGGTATGCGGGCTCACCAAAACCAAATGTAAAACAAAGTGCATCAGTGCAAAAATGATTCCCCTAATCCTACAACCGTATCATTGAGGTATTCTTGGGGGCGAGATCCGTACGCATACCAGGGAGGGCACATGTCTTAGATTGTATTCACCTGCTCCGCACTGGAGGGGCAACCTGTGAAGACGCCCAGAAAAAAAAGGGAACCAACCGCCCCAAATAGGTCGGGTGACTCGATTAAGAGTAGAATGTTGATAAATAGCCGACCAGATGTATCGGTGAAGTACAAGTTGAGAGGACTAACCTAGTTATGGCCCTGACATAGGAACCAGAGGCGCAAAAGAGCAAGATGGGCTAGGGGTGTAGGGGGAAAGAATGGTCCTGAAGCTAGTAACGTAGGATCTTACTAACACCGGGTTGCTGATTTCACGTGAGGAGCACGATTAATAAATCCATCTAATACGAAGCTTTTGTGTACCTAAGAGTCTGGAAGGATAACCATTTATGGAAGGGGGCGCGGTGCTATGCACTGGATTTCATTCAGGGAGGTATAGTAAGCACTGTCGTATCTAAGGTAAGGTAATATGTAAAGCCAAGGTAGGATATGGTATTAGTACGAGGGTTGTTAATGAATATTGGAGCTTGGATGGGCGGGGAGCTCTCTGGAGGCGAGGATGTGTTTTGGGGGGTATGCCCGGGTAAATATTAATGACTATTGGACATGGATTTATATGTATAATGGGGGATATAACTGTATGTAACACAGTACATGAGAGTGCGTACGGATCTCGTATGTCCGGGGGGGGTAGGGGGGGGGGGGTGCATGAGATGTCTGGAGTGTATAGGGGAATACATGGAATGCACAGTACACATATGGGGAGTTAGTTTCTGTAGTTGAGGTTGAACAACAGCGGCTTTTCAGGTCGCAGGTCTTGGAAAAAAGCCAAGCAGAAACTGCTATGACTTATTTAGTACTTTTTTTAGGGTTATGCTTTGTATTGGGAGGTTTAGCAGTTGCATCTAATCCCTCTCCTTATTATGGGGTGGTTGGTTTGGTGTTAGCTTCGGTTGCAGGGTGTGGGTGATTGTTGAGTTTGGGGGTGTCTTTTGTATCGTTAGTGTTGTTTATGGTGTACTTGGGGGGGATATTGGTGGTTTTTGTGTACTCTGTGTCTTTGGCGGCGGATCCTTTTCCGGAAGCTTGGGGGGATTGACGGGTTGTGGGATATGGGGGAGGGTTTGTTTTGGTACTTATTATGGGGGTGGTTGCTAGTGGAGTTATTGAGTGTTGAAATTCTGGGATTGTTACTGTGGATAGTGGAGGTATGTCTTCTGCTCGGTTGGATTTTAGTGGAGTAGCAATGTTTTATTCTTGTGGGGTTGGAATGTTTTTGGTGGCAGGTTGGGGGTTACTGTTAACTTTGTTTGTTGTGTTAGAATTGGTACGGGGGTTGTCTCGTGGGGCTATTCGAGCTGTTTAGGGTGGGGAGGGTCAGAGAATAGTTTAGTATAAAATACCAGCTTTGGGAGTTGGAGATAGAGGTTTAAATCCTCTTTTTCTGATTAAGGAAAACTCTAAGAAGGGGTATAGTCTTCAATCTTTGGTTTACAAGACCAATGTTTTATTATAAACTATTAGAGTGTTTTAGTAGTTAAGTATTTTGTTTTCTAGGGTGCCAATAGCAGGGAATAGGAGTAGTAGAATGGTAAAGTAGGATAGGGAGGCTAATTGTCCAATGATAATGAATGGGTGCTCTACAGGTTGGCTACCTACTCATGTTAGGATAAAGAGGTTTGCGACTAGAGTTCAGAATAGGAGTTGTGAGAGGGGACGGAAGGTTATTGAACGTTGTTTGGATTTGTGAAGTAATGGGCTTAGGAATAGTACTAGTACGGAGGCTGCTAGGGCTAGTACACCTCCTAGTTTGTTGGGGATAGAGCGTAGGATGGCGTATGCGAATAAGAAATATCATTCAGGTTTGATATGAGGGGGTGTAACTAGTGGGTTTGCTGGGGTGAAGTTTTCTGGGTCTCCTAATAGATTAGGTGAGAATAGGGCTAGGGTTGTTAGCGGAAGGAATATGATGGTAAATCCTAGGATATCTTTTAGTGAGAAGTAGGGGTGGAATGGGATTTTGTCACAGTTTGAAGGGATTCCCAATGGGTTGTTTGACCCAGATTCATGAAGAAAGGTAAGGTGAATAAGGGTAAGGCCTGCAATTATGAATGGAAGGAGGAAGTGTAAGGCAAAGAATCGGGTTAGTGTTGGATTGTCCACTGAGAAGCCACCTCAGGCTCACTCTACTAGGGTTTGACCGATGTAGGGGATTGCTGAGAATAAGTTGGTGATGACTGTAGCTCCTCAGAAGGATATTTGTCCTCATGGTAGGACATATCCTACGAAGGCAGTGGCTATTAAGGTTAGGAGGAGGATAACTCCTGTGTTTCAAGTTTCTTTGTATAGGTATGAACCGTAGTAGAATCCTCGTCCAATATGTAAGTAGATGCAAATGAAGAAGAATGATGCTCCGTTTGCATGAAGGTTTCGGATTAGTCAGCCGTATTGTACGTTTCGGCATGTATGGGCTACGGATGAAAAGGCCAGAGTTGTGTCTGCAGTGTAATGTATAGCTAGTATAAGTCCTGTTAAGATTTGTGTTAGTAGGCAAATACCTAGCAGGGATCCAAAGTTTCATCAAGCAGAAATGTTTGATGGGGTGGGTAGGTCGATTAGTGAGTTATTAATTATTTTGAGGAGTGGGTGAGATTTTCGGAGGTTTGGGGCCATTAGGAGTTTGTGGGTCTATGCGTTGATAGGATGATGAGGATGGATAGGGCAAATGAGCTTAGATAGGTTTTAATTAATCCGGAGTGAAGGATGGTTGAGGTTTTAGTTGCTATAAGTTGAAGGTCAGCGATTCCTTCTGGGCCCATTTTTTTGTATCAAGATAGGTCGATTAGGTGGGAGGCGATTTTTTGTCCACTGTTTAGAAGGTTTGTAGAGGTGAGACGATGTAATAGGGGATTGAAGAATCCTAGGGAAGAAGAGAAGTTTGTGAGTGTGGTTTGTTTTGGTTGGGTTAGGGTGTGGGTTATGTTTGAAAGTTCTAGGGCTAGGATAATGCCTAAGATTGTTACGATGATGGCTGCAGTTTTTGTAAGTGTTGGTATGGTTATTGGTGGAGTTTTTGTTGGGGTGATAAAGGATGTGATGAGTAGGCCTGCTGTAATGCTACCTAAGGCTAAGCGGGTAATTGGGTTGATGATTGCTTGATCATTCTCGTTTATTGGGACAGTTGTCATTATTCGGTTGAATCCTGTTTGGACGAGCAGTGTTATGCGTAGGGTGTAGGTTGCAGTAAATGATGTGGCTAGTAGAGTTAGTAGGAGGGCTCAGGTGTTTAGGTATGAGGTGTTTATGCTTTCGATAATGAGGTCTTTCGAATAGAATCCAGCTAGGAAGGGTGTTCCTATTAGGGCTAGGTTGCCAATAGTTAGGCACGAGGTAGTTGTGGGAAGTATTTTTTGTAGGCTTCCTATTTTTCGGATATCTTGTTCTCCATTTAAGCTGTGGATAATTGATCCTGAGCAGAGAAATAGTATAGCTTTGAAAAAAGCATGTGTTGAGATATGTAAAAAGGCGAGTTGTGGGAGATTGAGTCCAATGGTTACTATTATAAGTCCTAGTTGGCTAGATGTGGAGAAAGCGATGATTTTTTTAATGTCATTTTGTGTGATTGCACAGGTAGCAGCAAATAATGTAGATAGTGCACCTAGGCACAAGCATAGAGTAAGGGCTGCTTGGTTGTTGGTGAATATAGGATGGGTGCGAATAAGTAAGAAGATTCCGGCTACCACTATGGTGCTAGAGTGGAGTAAGGCGGAGACTGGGGTTGGGCCTTCTATAGCGGCTGGTAATCATGGGTGGAGGCCGAATTGGGCAGATTTTCCTGTGGCAGCTAGGATTAGGCCAAGAAAGGGAAGTGTAGGGATTTGGGTTGAAGTAAAGGCTTGTTGTACTTCTCAAGTGTTTATGGATGAGGCGAGTCATGCTATGCTTAGGATAATACCAATGTCTCCGATTCGATTATAGAGGACGGCTTGGAGGGCAGCTGTGTTGGCTTCTGCTCGTCCTTGTCATCAGCCGATTAGTAGAAAGGATATGATCCCGACTCCTTCTCATCCAATGAAGAGGAGGAATAGATTGTTAGCGATGGTTAGGGTTAGCATAGCGATTAGGAATAGTAATAGATAGTTGAAGAATTTTGTAATGTATGGTTCTGAGGCTATGTACCATGATGCAAATTGGAGGATAGATCAGGTTACGAATAGTGCAATAGGGAAGAATATTATGGAGTATTGGTCTATTTTTAAACTAATAGGAATTTTAAAATTTATAATGAATTTTCATTCTCAAGTAGAGACAATGCTTTCTATGCCCGAGTGTATGAATAGGGTTATTGGCACCAGGCTAGTTAGGAAGGCAGTCTTGACTGTACGAATGATGATGATAGGGGAGTTTTGGAGATTTTTGGATAGAAGGGGAAGTAGGATTGGTGTTAGGATGATAGTCAGTGTTAGGATTATGGAGGTGTTGAGAAGTAGGGTGGCTTCCACTACTTTTACTTGGATTTGCACCAAGATGGGTGGTTCCTAAGACCAATGGATTGCTATTATCCTTTAAAAGTAAGGGGGCTGAGGTTTTAAACTCAGATGCAAGAATTAGCAGTTCTTGTTGGTTGAACCTCCCCTCGGCAGGTAAGAAGAGTTTAACTTCTATTTTTAGAATCACAGTCTAATGTTTGGGTTAAAACTATACTTGCATGAGGGGATCCCTGAAATTAGTTCTGGTTTTAGAATTAGTAGGAGTAGGGGGATGATATGGAGGGCTATTAGGAGATGTTCTCGTGTGTTGGAGTTTTGGATTGATGTGATGTGGGAAGGGAGTACTCCTCGTTGGGTTATTAGTAATATAAATAAAGTGTAGGAGGCAGTTAGTAGGGTTGCAAGTCCGGTGAGAATGATTGTGAAGGTAGATCAGTTGAATAGTGCGATTATGATTGTTAGTTCTGCTATTAGATTTGTGGTTGGGGGTAATGCTATGTTTGTTAAATTAGCTAGAAGTCATCATGTAGCTATGAGTGGTAGTAGGGGTTGTAGACCACGTGTTAGGAGAAGGATACGGCTGTGTGTACGTTCGTAGTTTGTATTAGCTAGGCAAAATAGTATTGAGGAGGTTAGTCCATGTGAAATTATAAGGATTATTGCTCCTGAGAATGATCAGTGAGTTTGAATTATGCTTGCAGCGATAACTAATCCTATGTGACTTACAGAGGAGTAAGCGATGAGAGATTTAAGATCGGTTTGACGTAGGCAGATTGAGCTGGTTATTAGTGCTCCTCATAGAGCTAGTGTCAGGAAGGGGTAATGTAGGCTGTTTGAAATGGGTGCTATGAGTATGGTAAGTCGTATGATGCCGTAGCCACCTAGTTTTAGGAGGAGTGCAGCTAGTAGTATTGACCCGGCGATAGGGGCTTCAACGTGGGCTTTGGGTAGTCATAGGTGAAGGCCATATAGGGGAGCTTTTACTATGAATGCTATTAGTAGGGCTAGACTTGATAAGACACCTGCCCATGAGGTGGTGAGGGTAGGGTGGGTTAGTCCTAATAGTATTAAATGTAGGGTGCCGGTTTGTGTATGTAAGTGTAAGATAGCAACTAGTAGTGGAAGGGAACTGATTAGAGTGTAAAATAATAGGTAGATACCAGCGCTTAGACGTTCTGGTTGGTTTCCTCATCGAGTGATAAGGATTAGAGTGGGGATTAGAGTTGCTTCGAATGAGATATAGAATAGTATGAGTTCTGTAGTTGAGAAGGCTAGGATAATGAATGGTTGAATGGTAATTAGGGTTATGATGAAGATTCGTTTTCGTATTATAGGTTCATGTTGTAGGTGATTTTGGCTTGCTATTATTATTAGTGGGAGTAATCAGCAGGACAGCACTAGGAGAGGTGATGAGATTTGATCGATACCAGTTCATTGGGTTAGGTTTTTGTAAGGGTAGTATGTTGGAGTAAGTCACTGTAGGCTAAGTGAAGCGATTAGTAGGCTATATGCGGTGGTGTTTGTTCATAGGAGTTTTGGGGGGGATAGGAGGGCTGTTGGAAGAAGTATGATTGTTGGGAGAATAATTTTTAGCATTGTAGAAGGTTTAAATTATGTAGGTGATCAGAGCCGTGGGTTCGTGTGGATGCTACTAGTATTGCTAAGCCTGTACCTGCTTCGCAAGCCGAGAAGGCCAGTATAAGGACGGGTAGAAGGGTGAATGATGTTGCTTGGTTTTGTACGGGCCATAGTGATAAGGCAATATACATGGATAGTATTATGCTTTCTAAGCATAGTAGAGCAGAGATTAGGTGGGTTCGGTGGAAGGCCAATCCTAAGCTGCTTAGTGTGAAAGCTGAGTAGAAGCTTAGGTGTATAAGTGACATAAAGAAAGTCATAGGGTTAGACTATGGTTTGTTGAGCCGAAATCAACTGTCTTAGTTAGACTAACTTTCTGTGTTTATTCTGCTCATTCTAGGCCACCTTGTATTCACTCATAGATTAGTCCTAGTGTAAGTAGAATGATGATGGTGGAGGTTCAGATTAGGGTGGTAGTGGGGGATTGAAGCTGTACAGCTCATGGAAGTGGAAGTAGTAGTGCAATTTCTAGGTCGAATAATAAAAATAGGATTGCTACTGAGGAAGAAGCGGATAGAGAATGGGAGTCGGGCAGATCCAAGTGGATCGAATCCACATTCGTATGGGGATAGTTTTTCTGGGTCTGGGTTTATTTGGGCTAGTCAAAAGTTTAGTGTAGTGAGGATGATGCTTAGGGTGAGGGATAAGATTAGTATGAATGTGATTATATTGATTGCTCTTCTCTGGGTTTACACCAGATTTTAGAGATTGGAAGTCAATTGTAATTAATATACTAGAAGAGCAGGATCCTCATCAGTAGATAGTTATGTAGAGGAATAATCAGATTACGTCTACGAAGTGTCAGTATCATGCTGCTGCTTCGAATCCGAAGTGGTGGTTAGATGTGAAGTGGAACTTAATTAGGCGTAGTAGGCATACTGATAGGAAGGAGGATCCAATAATGACATGTAGTCCGTGGAATCCTGTAGCGACAAAGAAGGTTGATCCGTATACGCCATCAGCAATTGAGAATGGTGCTTCGTAATATTCTATTGCTTGGAGTGCTGTGAAGTAGAATCCTAATAGGATTGTTATGGTTAGTGCGTGGATTGCTTGTTTTCGGTTACCCTCTGTGATGCTGTGGTGTGCTCACGTCACTGTAACGCCTGAAGCTAGAAGAATGGCAGTGTTTAGTAGGGGCACTTCCATAGGGTTGAGGGGTTTAATTCCTGTAGGGGGTCACTGTCCACCTAGTTCTGGGGTTGGGACTAAGCTGGAATGGAAAAATGCTCAGAAGAAACCTAGGAAGAAGAATGCTTCAGATGTAATGAAGAGGATTATTCCGTATCGTAGACCTTTTTGGACTGTTGGTGTATGGTGACCTTGGAATGTGCTTTCTCGTACGATGTCTCGTCATCATTGTAGTATGACTAGGATTATAGAAAGTAACCCTAAAGTTAGTAGTTGGGATGAGTTGTAGTGAAATCATATGATTAATCCTGAGGTGGTAAGTAGGGCGGCTGCTGCCCCAAAGATAGGTCAGGGGCTTGGGTCTACTATGTGGTAAGAGTGTGCTTGGTGTGCCATTAGATGTTTTCTTGTAAGTATAGGCTGAGTAGCAGGACGAAAACGTATGCTTGGATTATGGCTACAGCTACTTCTAGGATAGTTAAAAGGAGAAGAATTAGTGCAGTTAGGATAGATACAGCAGGGATAATTGGAAGTAGGGCGGTAGTTGCTGTGGAAATAAGTTGGATTAATAGGTGGCCCGCGGTGAGGTTAGCTGTGAGACGAACACCTAAGGCTAGAGGGCGGATGAGTAGGCTAGTGGTTTCGATCATGATTAGGGCAGGAATTAGGGGTGTGGGAGTGCCTTCGGGAAGTAGATGGCCTAGGGAGGCTGAAGGTTGATTTCGTAGGCCTGTGAGTAATGTTGCAAGTCATAGTGGGAAGGCTAATGCTATGTTCATGGACAGTTGAGTTGTTGGGGTGAATGTGTATGGTAGAAGACCTAATAGGTTGATTGTGAGTAAAAATAGTATTAGTGAGGTTAGGATTAGAGCTCATTTGTGACCTGCTTTGTTTAGTGGAATTATTAGTTGTTTTGTGATTAGGTGGGAGAGTCAGAGTTGTAGGGTAGAGAAGCGGTTAGTAATTCATCGGTTATCTGGGGTGGGGAATAGTAGGGCTGGGAATAGTATGGAGAGAAGAATTAGTGGGATTCCTAGTAGGCATGGGCTTGTAAACTGATCGAAGAAGCTTAGGTTCATGGTCAAGTTCATGGGGTAGTTTTAGTGATTGTTTGTGCTTTATTGAGGGGAGGGTTAGTTGAGGTAAATGATAGAAGTTTAGGTTGAATAATTAAGGAGAAAGTTATTCATGATGCTAGTATGATGAAGAATCATGGGTTAGGGTTGAGTTGTGGCATTTCATTAAGGAGGGGTAGTGGTCCTCTTTCTCTAGCTTAAAAGGCTAGTGCTGATGCATAGCTTCTTAATGATTAAGATGATAATAGTGAGGATCAGCTCTCGAAGTGGGTAAGGGGGGTTGATTCTACTACGATTGGTATATAGCTATGATTAGCTCCGCAGATTTCAGAGCATTGACCATAGAAGATTCCTGGTCGGGTGGTAATGAATGATGTTTGGTTTAGTCGTCCTGGGATTGCATCGGTTTTTACACCTAAGGTGGGGATAGCTCAGGAATGAAGTACGTCACCTGCAGTAACAATAATACGGATAGGGGATTCTATGGGAACAACAACACGATGGTCTACTTCTAGGAGTCGGAAGTGACCTAATGGGAGCTCTGTTGTGGGGATTATGTATGAGTCAAATGAGAGATCTTTGAAATCTGTGTATTCATAGCTTCAATATCATTGGTGGCCGATAGCTTTTAGGGTTAGGTCTGGTTCGTCGATTTCGTCTATTATGTAGAGAATTTGTAGAGAGGGGAGGGCAAGCAGGATGAGGACAATGGCTGGTAGGATTGTTCAAATTAGTTCAACTTCTTGTGCGTCAACAGTGTTTGAGGATAATTTTTCTATAAGTATAAGTGCTAGGAGGTAAAGGACTAAGCTACAGATCGCTAGTGCAACTATCAGGGCATGATCATGGAATTCAACAAGTTCTTCTATAATGGGAGATGAGGCATCTTGAAAGCCGAATTGTGAGTGGTTGGCCATATGAGAGGTACAGGGTTTTCACCTGTGATTTAGACTTGACAAGGCTATGTAATTGGTTTACTAACGTCTCATAAGAAAGAAGCATGAGTGGTTTGATGCGGTTGGCTTGAAACCAGCATATGAGGGTTCGATTCCTTCCTTTCTTGGACTTGAACGAAGGCAGGTTCTTCGAAGGTGTGATATGGGGGTGGGCAGCCATGGATTCACTCAATGTTTGTGGCGGTTAGTTCTGGCTGTAGGACTTTTCGTTTTGATGCAAAGGCTTCTCAGATAATGAATATTAGTATGATTACAGCTGTTATTGAGATAAGTGAGCCGATAGAGGATATAGTGTTTCATAGGGTGTATGCGTCTGGGTAGTCGGAGTATCGTCGTGGCATGCCAGCTAGGCCTAGGAAGTGTTGTGGGAAAAAGGTTAGGTTGACTCCTGTGAATATTACTCCAAAGTGGGCTTTAGTTCATGAAGGGTGTAAGGTGTATCCTGTTAATAGGGGGAATCAGTGGGTGAATCCTGCTAGGATAGCAAAGACAGCCCCTATTGAAAGGACATAGTGGAAATGGGCAACTACATAGTATGTGTCGTGTAGGGCGATATCTAAGGAGGAGTTTGCTAGGACGATACCTGTAAGGCCCCCGATAGTGAAGAGGAAGATAAAGCCTAGGGCTCATAGTATTGGAGGGTCTCATTTGATGGTTCCTCCATGTAGTGTAGCTAATCAGCTAAATACTTTGATGCCAGTGGGGATAGCAATGATTATAGTGGCGGATGTGAAATATGCTCGGGTGTCTACGTCTATTCCAACTGTAAATATGTGATGGGCCCATACAATGAAACCTAGGAATCCAATAGATAGTATAGCTCATACTATTCCTATGTAGCCAAATGGTTCTTTTTTGCCTGCGTAATATGTTACGACGTGGGAGATAATTCCAAAGCCTGGTAAGATTAAGATATATACTTCTGGATGGCCGAAGAATCAGAAGAGATGCTGGTATAGTACAGGGTCACCACCTCCGGCAGGATCGAAGAATGTTGTGTTTAGGTTTCGGTCTGTTAGTAGTATAGTGATACCAGCAGCGAGCACTGGAAGTGAGAGTAGCAGTAGAACGGCAGTAATAAGTACGGATCATACAAATAGTGGAGTTTGATATTGTGAGAGGGCAGGGGGTTTTATGTTAATAGCTGTAGTGATAAAGTTGATAGCACCTAAAATAGAGGATACACCTGCTAGATGGAGGGAGAAGATTGCTAAGTCTACTGAAGCTCCGGCATGGGCTAGGTTGCCGGCTAGGGGAGGATACACGGTCCATCCTGTTCCAGCCCCAGCTTCTACTGTGGAGGAGGCTAGGAGGAGTAAAAATGATGGGGGTAGTAGTCAGAAGCTTATGTTGTTTATACGTGGGAATGCTATGTCGGGGGCACCGATTATAAGTGGGACTAATCAGTTTCCGAAACCACCGATCATAATTGGCATTACTATGAAGAAAATTATTACAAAGGCGTGGGCGGTGACAATTACGTTATAGATTTGGTCATCTCCTAGAAGGGTTCCTGGTTGGCCTAGTTCTGCACGAATGAGTAGGCTAAGGGCGGTACCTACTATACCGGCTCATGCGCCGAAAATTAAGTATAAAGTGCCGATATCTTTGTGGTTTGTTGAGAATAATCATCGGTTGATGAAGGTCACGGGTAAGATGGCTGAGTGTTATAAGCGTTAGGCTGTAGTCCTTTTTACAGAGGTTCAATTCCTCTTCTTATCGACTCTGTAGTGAAGTTCATGTTGAGTTGCAAGCTCATTGATGTACGCTAGAAGTGTACCGGAGTCTAGTAGACAGAAGCCTGTTGGTTTGGGCATCTAGCTGTTAATTAGAGTTTCATGGGATCGAGGCCCATCTGTCTAGGTGAGGTCCTAACTTAATTAAAGTGTCTGGGTTGCATTCAGAAGATGTAGGTTAATGTCCTACGGATCTTAGCAGAAACTAAGAGGGTTCAACTCTTGTTTAAGGCTTTGAAGGCCTTCGGTTTGGGGTTATCCTAAGTTTCTAGATGGTGGAGAGGATTATGGGGGAGAGGGGTAATAGTAAGATTGACAGAGAGGTGACAATGGCAATGAAGGTGCTTGTTGATTTGTTAATGTGTCACTGTTTTATGTGGTTTGTGGAGTTTGGTGGAAGGGTGATTGTTGAGTAGTATGCAAGACGAAGGTAGAAGAATAATCCTAATAAGGATAATATAGCGATGATTGTGGCTGTTGTGGTTATTTCTTGTTTAGTTAGTTCTTGAATGATAAGTCATTTGGGCAGGAATCCTGTGAGCGGGGGAAGCCCTGCTAGTGAAAGTAGGGTTAGTATAAGAGTGGCATTGAGTATAGGGGTTTTTGTTCATGAGGTTATTATCGTTGATAGTTTTATAGCTTTGATTGTGTTTAGGGTCAGAAATACAGCGGTAGTTATTAAGGAGTATAAGTAGAAGGTTAGTAGTGTGAGTTTTGGGCTGTAAATAATGATGATTACTATTCAGCCTAGGTGAGAGATAGAGGAGAAGGCTAGGATTTTTCGAATTTGTGTTTGGTTTAGTCCTATTCATCCACCTAAGGCTGCTGAGGCGATAGCTATAGAGGTTAGTAGTGTTGGGTTGAGGGAGTGTGAGGTTATAAATAGAATGGTGATAGGGGGGAATTTTATTATTGTTGATAATAATAGGGCAGTAGTTAGGGATGAACCTTGAAGTACTTCTGGAAATCAGAAGTGGAATGGGACTAATCCTAGTTTTATTCCAATTGCAGCTGTTAGGAGTAAGCATGAAGTCGGGTGAGTTAGTTGGGTGATATCTCATTGTCCTGTGTATCATGCATTGATTATGCTTGAGAAGAGAATTAAGGTTGAAGCAGCTGCTTGAACTAAGAAATACTTGATTACAGCTTCGATAGCTCGAGGGTGATGTGATTTTGAGATGAGTGGGATAATGGCGAGGGTGTTGATTTCTAGTCCAGTTCAAGCTATCACTCAATGGTTACTTGAAATTGTAATGGTTGTACCTAAGAGTAGGCTTAGGGAAGTGATTAGTTTAGCGTGGGGGTTCATTAGTAAGGGAAGGGGTTAAACCATCATTTTCGGGGTATGGGCCCGATAGCTTTGTTAGCTGACCTTACTAGGAAATAATATAAAGGAAGTATGGAGAGTTTTGATCTCTTTTGTGTAGGTTCGATTCCTACTTTTCTAAGTCTTTCTTAGGAAATGAGAGGGCTGGTATACCTCTATGTTCACTTTATCATAGTGACCCTTTACGTTCAGGCACATTTCCTTAAGTAAGGAGGTAGGCCTGCGTAGCAGATTGGTATGCTAGTGTGTCAAAGGCACAGTGCCAATGTTAGTGGTAGGAAGTTTTTTCAAAGTAAGTGCATGAGTTGGTCATAGCGGAATCGTGGGTAGGAGGCACGAATTCATAGAAAGCCTGATGAGAGTAACAGTACTTTTGTAGCTAGGGCTAATGGGAATAATTCTTGTGGTAGATTTAGTGAGCTTGGATTAAGGAATAGGATAGTGGTTAGTGTATTTATTAATATAATGTTTGCATATTCGGCCAGGAAGAATAGGGCAAATGGTCCGGCGGCATATTCTACGTTGAAGCCAGACACCAGTTCTGATTCTCCCTCTGTGAGGTCAAATGGGGCACGATTTGTTTCAGCGAGTGTTGAGATATACCACATTATTGCAAGGGGTCACGAGGAAAAGATGAGATATAAGGGCTCTTGGGTAGTGGCGAGGGTGTTTAGGGTGTAATTGCCGCTTAGTATAATTACAGACAGAAGAATGATAGCTAATGTTACTTCATAAGAGATGGTTTGGGCTACTGCTCGCAGGGCTCCGATTAGAGCGTATTTTGAGTTTGAGGCTCAACCTGATCATAAAATTGAGTAAACTGCTAGACTGGATATGGCGAGGAGGAAAAGGAGACCTAAGTTTAGGTCAGTGAGGGAGAATGGAAGAGGAAGTGGAATTCAAATGGTGAGTGCTAGGAGAAGGGCTAGTATTGGAGTTATAAGGAAAAGAAATGGGGAGGAGGTGGATGGACGAATTGGTTCTTTGGTGAATAGTTTGACCCCGTCGGCCACAGGCTGTAATAGTCCGAAAGGACCTACGATGTTTGGGCCTTTTCGAGCTTGTATGTAGCTTAAGACTTTTCGTTCTACTAGGGTTAGAAATGCTACAGCAATTAGAATTGGAATTGCGTAGGATAGAGATATGATGAGATGAATTAAGGCAGATGGGTGGGTCATGGAATGGGGGCTAGGGAGAGGATTTGAACCTCTGGGTAAAGGGCTTAAGCCTTTTGCATTTACCAAGCTCTGCCACGCTAGCTGGTCCTTTTCTAGGAGTAATAATATGGGGTGTCCTTAGGTAATTTAGTTGGGTGCATTACTTGGGGAGAGGGCATGCTTGTAGTATTGGCCCTACTTTCTCGGTCCTTTCGTACTAGAGAGAGTCTGTCATAGATAGAAACCGACCTGGATTACTCCGGTCTGAACTCAGATCACGTAGGACTATTAATCGTTGAACAAACGAACCCTTAATAGCGGCTGCACCATTAGGATGTCCTGATCCAACATCGAGGTCGTAAACCTCCTCGTCGATGGGGGCTCTTGAAGGAGATTGCGCTGTTATCCCTGGGGTAGCTTGGTCCATTGATCAAGTATATTGGGTCTGGTTACTGTTAGTACGTTGAGAGGTTGCTCTTAGTTAAGAGGCATGGTCTTATTTTTGGAGGATTCATTTTTCTCCAAGGTCGCCCCAACCGAAAAATGCGAGCCAGTGTTTGTAGGTAGTGGACCTAGTAGGTTAGAGTTTGTGTGCGGTGGCCGCTGATTTTTAAGTTCCACAGGGTCTTCTCGTCTTATGGGGGTATTCCTGCTTTTGCACAGGAAGATCAATTTCACTGATTATCTGTAGGAGACAGTTAAGACCTCGTTTAGCCATTCATACAAGTCTCGATTTATGGGACAATTGATTGCGCTACCTTCGCACGGTTAGGATACCGCGGCCGTTAAACTTTATGTCACTGGGCAGGCATCACCTTCAATACTTGGTGGGCTGAAGGCTATGTTTTTGGTAAACAGTCGGGCCTTGGGCTTGCCTAGTTCCTTCTACAGATTTTAATCTTTCTAAGTGGGCGCTCCTGGGTCGGGGTAACAGAATAAATTAATATCTTAGTCTTGTTGTAATTTAGATATTGTTTTGTTATCTGTTAATAATATGGGGGTGTAAGTTTGCGCTTGAGAGGGGATAGTCCCGAGTTACTCATTTTAGCATTAATACACCTATTAGTATAGGTTAGCCTGTTAGTGGGAAGGGAATCGTGTTGTTATTGGATTTTTATACATAGAGCTTTGACGCACTCTTTGTTGATGGCTGCTTGAAGGCCTACAATGTATGAGTAAGTTAGGTAGTTATCCGCTAATGGAGATTGTACTCTTTTTTAAAGGAGCTGTACCTCCTTTAAATTGCTCTTGATCCACTACATGCAGGTTAAGGTTTGTGTCCAGGGAGGAGGATCAGGAGGGAACTGAGATTCATTTCACAGGCAACCAGCTATCACCCAGCTCGATAGGCTTTTCACCTCTACTAACAAGTCGTCCCACTCTTTTGCAACAGAGACGGGTTCGCTCATGGATAGCTGCTTGCAAGTAGCTCGCTTGGGTTTCGGGAAGGCAAGCTTAAATTCGTTTTGCTTGGTTATTCTCGCTAAATCATGATGCAAAAGGTACAAGGGTAGATCTTTGCTGTCTATTGCTTGATTTTTCATTGTTATTTCATCTTTCCCTTACGGTACAGAGTTTCTATCGCACCAAGTAGGTCTTTTCTATCACCTATACTAAGTTTAGAGAATGTTTTAGTTAGGTAGTGAAGTGGATTTTTGCTATGATTTATGTACAAGGTGGTTGGGCTAGAATAGGCTTCAAGGCGATCTGATGTGTAGCAGATATCTTTCAGGTGTAAGCTGAATGCTTTATTTTATAGCTACGCCTTGGTATGCTAAGTGCACCTTCCGGTACACTTACCTTGTTACGACTTACCTCATCTTCAGCCATGAGGGTTATTAGTTATGATAATTGGTGGCTTGTGAGGAGGGTGACGGGCGGTATGTACGTGCCCCAGGGCCATCTTAAAGGGGGCTCTATTATCCCGCTTTACTGCTAAATCCGCCTTCCGGGAGCTGTTTCATGCTCCCTTTCGTGGGTTTTCTATCATAGAAAATGTAGCCCATTTCTTCCACCCCATAGGCTATACCTTGACCTGTCTTATTAGCGAGTTAGGCTGTTGTGCTCACTGCTTGTCTCTCAATGAAGGTGAGCTGGCGACGGCGGTATGTAGGCTGCTTTAGCAAGGGGTGGTTGGGTAAATCGTGGATTATCGATTACAGAACAGGCTCCTCTAGGTGGGTTTGGGGCACCGCCAAGTCCTTAGAGTTTTAAGCGTTTGTGCTCGTAGTTCTCGGGCGGATGTTTTGGTGTGGTAAACATCAAGATTTAGGGCTAGGCATAATGGGGTATCTAATCCCAGTTTGTGCCCTAGCTTTCGTGGGGTTAAATTGATCAGGGATGCTAGGATCATTTTAAGGGAGATCTTAAATACATCTTGAGCTTATGACGGCTTAGTTGTATTTCGATCCTAGTTTGTGTGACATCATAGTACCACTCTTTACGCCGTATACAGTTAATTTGGGTCTCTTGTGTGACCGCGGTGGCTGGCACAAGATTTACCAACCCTAAGCTTGCTATAACTAAGTCAAGTTTACACTTATTGCTTAATGTTAACTACTGCTGAATACCCGTGGGGGTGTGGCAAAGCAAGGTGTCTTGGGCTACAGCTGTGGGCGTGCCTGATACCCGCTCCTCTTTCCTTAGTAAGGGGTTTGAGGGCATTTACACTGGGACGCAGATACTTGCATGTATATGTCTAGCAAAAATTAACGGTAAGGTTAGGACTAAGTCTTTTGTCTTCGGACGTGTGTGACAGTCATCTTGGCATCTTCAGTGCCATGCTTTAGCTGATAAGCTACGAAGAC